GCACCTATCCCCTTTTATTCTGATTTTCCATCGTTTTTTCTCTCAAAACAAACAAAACAAAGATTTGGCTCAGGATTGCCCTTTTTTAGTTCCAGGGTTTCTCTGAATTTGGAAGTTACCACTTAGCAGGTTTCCATACCAAGGCTCAATCCAATCAAGTCCGTAGCGTCTACCAATTTCGCCATATCCCCTTTCCTTTGAGACAAGGATCCAGTTGTAATTCCATCCACCTCTTTCATTTATCTTGGCACTATTGAATTCATTAGGTAATGATTCCTATATCGAAAAAGTTTATGCTGCTATTTTATTTTTTTGCCCACCCTCTATTCTATATTCTATCATTTCATCTCTATTGGATGAACCCTATTTGTTTCAATACGAAATGATTCTATCATTGATGTATCCGCAATTCAATATGGATAGATATATTCCACATATCTATATATGCCTTTCCTACTCCTTCATTTTTACAGTGCAGTTTGTAATAGTGTAACGGTCAATATTCATTCTTTTTTTTTTTTTCATTTTGAATTCTAATTTCATTGATATTTTATTTTCATATAGATTTTCATATCATACATATCCTATATATATATAGGTGAATATGGAATTGAATTTCTATTTAGATATCTAATTTATCTAGATCTAAATAGTTTTCTTTTCTATTCTAAATAGAATAGAAAATATATAAAGAATAACTAAGAAATATAAGAAATTGAAATAATTCAGAAATGAAATAAAAAGAGAATCACTAGGTAATAGCTAAGATCCGATAGTTTGCTTTATTCCTATACACTATTGCTCTTATATCCGCCCGCTTAGCTCAGAGGTTAGAGCATCGCATTTGTAATGCGATGGTCATCGGTTCGATTCCGATAGCCGGCTCTTTTTCTTTATCAATTTTTTTCTTTCAATGATTGAAAATCTCTACTCTCGCTTTCTCTAAATGTCGGGTCACCAATCTATTATGTCATAGTAACTTGCAGCTATAGCTATGAATAAAAAAGTTGACTAGATCAATTAGATCTCTACAGAAGAAATTGGAAAACGTAACCTTCGCTTGAATTTACTATATACAAAAAATACGAATATTGATAAAATTTATTTTATTCTGTTTTGTAGGACTTTAGTCAATTGAGTTTTGCTTTGCTGATCCTTTAGTTCAGTCTGAATTTATATCTTTTTTTTTTTCAAATGAAAGTGAATCAAAAAGGAGCCTTTATATGTCTCGTTACCGAGGACCTCGTTTCAAAAAAATACGCCGGCTGGGGGCTTTACCGGGACTCACTAGTAAAAGACCCAGATCCAGAAGTGATCTTCAAAACCAATTGCGCTCTGGAAAAAGATCACAATATCGTATTCGTTTAGAAGAGAAACAGAAATTGCGTTTTCATTATGGTCTGACAGAGCGACAATTACTGAAATATGTGCATATTGCTGGAAAAGCCAAAGGGTCAACAGGCCAGGTTTTACTACAATTACTTGAGATGCGTTTGGATAACATCCTTTTTCGATTAGGTATGGCTTCGACCATTCCTGGAGCCAGACAATTAGTTAACCATAAACACATTTTAGTTAATGGTCGTATAGTGGATATACCCAGTTATCGTTGCAAACCCCGAGATATTATTACTACGAAGGATAAAGAAAGATCGAAAGCTCTGATTCAAAATTATCTTGTTTCATCCCCCCACGGGGAATTGCCAAACCATTTGACTATTGACTCCTTACAATATAAAGGATTTGTAAATCAAATAATAGATAGTAAATGGATCGGTCTGAAAATAAATGAGTTGTTGGTCGTAGAATATTATTCCCGTCAGACTTGATTCTAACGAAAATAAAAAAGCAAGGTTCATACCAATTTCGACTCCTTTCGCTGAAGTAAATAGGGTACCTTAGTGCCCTGTCTCATTCACGTATCAAAAAAGGATCGGCAATAGGATTGATTATTTTCAATATCAATACGATATTTTTATTTGTATTTTACTTATCACAGGGATTAATTAGGGATAGATAATCTCTATTAAATAAGTAAATTAAGGGTCTTACCGTTAGAATAATGATATAAATTCTTATTTTATTTGATACATTGTAGTCGGTAACGTTGATGAATGAAAAGAAACGGAGAGAGAGGGATTCGAACCCTCGGTAAACAAAAGTCTACATAGCAGTTCCAATGCTACGCCTTGAACCACTCGGCCATCTCTCCTACAGAATGTTATTCTTGACCAAAACCCGAATGAATAGCGAGTCCTTCATCTTAATTGTAGTACATGTATGACCGCCCGATGGTTCCATAATAAAAAATTTCTTTTCCAATTTGATATATATCAACAACAACTTCTTTCATCAGCTAACCCATGGAATTCATGAATCGTCCGATGAATCTTTCTATTTAAATTTTATGGTGTGGCACATACACGTTATGCAAACAAAAAAGATGGTTACTTTATTTCAAATTTGAATTTGATTTTATCATGGAATGATTATCCCATTC